GGAATATATTGACTTCTAAAGAGGATTGCGCCGGGATTCATTGACGAATATATATTTACTTTTGCATATTCTCAGAAGAGGAGGCGGGCGGCTCGCTACATTCTGTAGTTCGTTCACTCCTTTCTATGTTTCTGAGACCCGGAAACCAGTCAAGTAAGTAGGGATTTCTTTCTCTCTTTTTCTCTTCCTCCGGTCAGAAAAAAAAGATTTATAGGACCGGATGCATAACAAGAAAAGAAAGAATAGTAGTGGTGCCTGCGCGCAAACAATCTTAGAACTGAGCTCTTGTAAAGGTGGGCGTTCCTACGCTCAAAGCCCATATCTCAGATGCATGCCCATTGGAATAGCCCATCACCAGGATTAAATTATCCATTTAGCGCAGTTCCCCTTTCCTCTCTTCTTATATCAACTTCACATCCTAAACACCAAAAGGAAGGGAGAAGCGAACTCGACCCGGTGGTTTTTTATTTTTATTGACGCGATTTTCAATGAAAGCTGAGATGGGGTAAGTGTGAAGAGTCAACTATTGCCCTACTTTTCTTATTTCTTAGAAGAATTCGCCCAGTATACTCCTATAATTTGGATTATCGCTCTACTGAATCGAAAGAATGACTCTCGGGTTTGGAACAGATAAGTTCTGTACGGATAACAAAGAATAGAAATTGGAGAGCAGGTGCCCTTCCCTGGTTGTTACCTTCCCAGCCCCAAAGGAAAAGCCCTGATCATTTGAAAAAAAAGATGCGTCAATCACGCATCCTAATTGGTGAGCTTATGCCCGCCCTAGTTCCTTCCCCGCTCTTAGTTTGCTTTACTGGAACTATTTTCGCGAGGAAAAAGAGGGTTTCAATGAATCCGAGGAAAAAAAGCACATTATGGCCATGACCAGCTAAAGATCACTGGCCATCTCACGACGTGGACTCGAACCACAATTTCTCCTTTTAGTAGATCGTGATTTGGTCTGTCGTCCTCCTCATTATAGTCCTCCTAGAATCCAAGGCATTTCGTCGGAATACATCCTGTCTTTGAACCTTTGTAGTCCTATGCATAGTCAGTACTATAGCTCCAATCATAGCTACTAATAAAATCAGACTAGAAACCAAAAACCAGACGGAATAGTAGGTATAAAGTAAATTGCCCAATGTTTCCAAATTAGTCCAACTTCGTACCTTTCCGGCATAAACCGTATATCTCAGAGAGGTCGTATTTCTGTGGGTTGGTAGTAATGGAATGGTTTCATTATCTAAAATGAAGAACATTTCCCACCAAAAGATCAGTCCAATAATACCACTCACTGGTAAATAGCGCAATACTTCTTCGTGAATCTCCGCTATTTGAATATTGAACATCATAACCACGAATAGGAATGAAACGGCAATAGCTCCTATATGAACTACTGGGGAGATCATAGCGGAGAAGTCGAGACCTAACAAAATAAGTAAACCAGCTGTGTCGCAAAAGACTAGGATGGGAAACAAAACGGAATGTACCGGATTTTTAGCACGTACAACCATCAAACCAGAGACCAAAGCAGGGCTCGACAAAACTGAAAGTATCATGGTACGTCGTCCTCCCTTGAAATGGAACTTGAATGCTGGAGCAAGAAGACGCATTCAAGTCGATCTATTACGACCAGCGCGGTTGTTCGTATTTCATTTTCTTCTTCCAAGCCGACGCTCTTCTTATAAAAGAAGAAAGCACTCACTGAATTACTTACTGAATCTCGTCCTACTTTTTGACCCATTTATTTTTCCTTTCTAGGTTGGTGGGCGCTTTCACCATTCAGCCATGGATGCTTTAGCGAGTGAACTAGGTTTTTATTTGAGAGCGAACTAGGTTTTTAGTGGTATTCCTTCTCGAGCTTCTATTTCTTCCGTTAAGGGAGATTCGGGAAAAGATGGAATAGGAAGACGTGTTTCCAGAACGAACAAGATACGGGTAGAGAAGGGGAAGTTAGCAAAGTTAGACAAGATTGGAATGGGCATAGGAACATGTATTGATGTACCAGATCGGCTAATACTCCCAGGTTGATGCGATGTATTCCACCAGTTGACTGGAGACTTTATTATTGGTATATCGATCGGTCCAGCACGGATTGAAATAGGAGCCGGTTCGACAGGAAGCTTTTGAAAACGCAGTGCACCCAGGTAAATAAGAAACAAGATGAATACAGAAGTTAAACGAGCATCCCACACCCGAAAGGTACCCCACATAGGCCTTCCCCGAAATCCCCCAGTCACTAACGTAAACAAAGTAGAAAACCGCCCACTTCTACGGCCTTACGATCACAAAACTTGCTTTGCATTTAGATTAGATCATGGGAACCACTTGCTGAATTGGTCAATAATTTGAAGCCAAAATAGGCTTTCCGGATTCTCGATTTCTCCAGAATTGACCCATCTTCGGATTCGTCGAAGTCGTTGATTCAGAGCGATACCATCAAGATCATGTTCTAGAATAGAACGGATGGTGTGCGTTTGTTCCTCACTTGTGCCCGGCAAGTTCAACTGGAACTGCTGCGCTTTTTCCACGGCTTGGGATGTCACGTTCCTTAACTCCTCGTTGACCTTCTCTATTTGCTTATCGGTCTGCCGTAGGAGTGTTTCATTTGGATCACCCCGCATCCAGTCGGATGGACCAGCGGCCATTGCCGTGGAAGAGAGACTGCACAAAAGTGCAATCAGGAAAGCGCCGCCTGGCACGCAAGTGTCGGCAAGCCTCTTTACTACGAAAAGTGGTAAGCTATGCATAGTCATCCCAGGTCCACCAAAAAAAATGTTGTCCATGAATTTCCAAATAGATGGAATAGCAGCAAATAGCATATTTCTTCTATCCTTCTTATCCGTTGAACTAAATCTCATCATAGGGTAACTATATCCTTTTAAAGCTCTGCTCCCAAAACAAACGGGAGACTGATCTCAACTGGCCTCGGTTTTTCCAAGGAAACTCTATCTTTAGTAGCGATCACATGGCGTCGACCCAACGGAAAACATACTATACTACTATGAACATTTCAGAATGGAAAACGAAACTGAACACTTTCCAATACTGGTTTCGGATGGCTTATGTGCATCGATTTTTCTCAATCTTCGTAGGGGCTTGACGTATAGGTTCCCCAACCTATCCTAAAACTCTAGTCTAGTGAAGGCGGGGCCAACAAATGACCTCTTGAGTGAGATTACATCCCAGAGCCTGCCTATTCAATGCCACTCCTGGTAAGATCCATTTTCACCGATACCCGCTCTCTATATATGAGTTTCTGGAAATGGTTATCTCACAAGCAAAGAAGGAATTAAAATTCTACCCCTCAGAAGAACCTTCAAGCAGTACAACCCACAGATGATGAAGTGAACAGGACTTCTTTTCTTATATTTGCCTGTTGAACTCCGGCAGCAAGTGCCTTCCTTACTAGTGAGGTCTTGCTTTTGCTTCTTTGGTTGGTATTCTTCTATCTGGGACTGGGAAAGATCTTTCTGCATTAACGGAATTAGGCTTACTCCTCAGAAAGCCCTACTACTTTACTCTAGGCCTAGTAGTTATAGCTAACTCACTGCTATTGGTTGGGATGAATTTCCCTACCCTCGCCCTACGTGGTTTAGAAGAGTAGTATAAGTAAGGAAGCCTGATAATCATATAGGCAAAAGGCACCCTGTCCCAGACAAACCAGACAGGCAGCAAATTTCACTAAGGCAGTAAAGCATTCTGATACTCCTATACAGACAAGGCTGTAACCCAATCCGACCAGCCTCTCGGAATACCGAATAGGCAAAGTACGGAATCAAAATCAAGGGGACAAGGAGCCTACCAAGTACGGCAACAAAAGAAAGAAAGACGAGACAGCGCTACGCTTGTTCACCAAAGGTCAAGATATCCTACTTAACTTTCTTACCACTGTTTCGCATGCCCGGGACATTGCTTGCCTAATATGATAGCTTGGCCTTTTCTTCTCTGCTACCACCTTATTAACTTCCGAGAATCCTCCCCGAGAGGACAGTCCTTCCTCTCCCTTTACTAGATTAGTCTCATTCCGGCAATTCTTCTTATCTTCATTATATTATTCCCTTTTCTTCTTTTTAGTGATCAACTCATTGATTCACAACTATTCTCACTCTTCTTCATTATATTATTCCCTTCGTGTGTGCAACGAATTGCATTAGATGTTAAAATCTAGAGTGAAGAGATAGACTCTCCATATTAACGTTGTCGCTCTCTAGTCAGACAGCTAGAGCACGGTTATTACCAACGGGTAGTGACAACCATACAAGAAAAATCCCAACTAACATATATGACAGTATAGAAAGAAAGAAAATGTTAAACATGGTTTTAAACCATTTTAACGGTAAATCGCACAGGTTCAACAACAACAACGATGATTGTAAATATATAACTGTTCCTCATGATAACACACATCCTATTAGTATTAGCTTGCTAAACAACAAATGTACTCAATCTTTGGATTATGGTAATAACGGAATCTTATTTAAACTTATGGGTATATATAAGAATATAAGGAATCAATATACTTATTATGGGCGTATCTCCTCTATAAAATCCATCACTTCTCTCAATGGATTGAGTCATATAATCAAATCTTATTATGAAAAAGATGGATTGAGCGACGGGACATTAACCTGGATTTAGCCCTCCTCTCTACTATCTACTGGCTAGACCTCAGTTTAGAGCAAAGCGTGAACTCTGCTTCTAACCATCAATAAGATTGACTCGAACAAGACTGGGTTCCTATGAAAGTGAAAGGCAGGAGCTCTTGTATAAAAAAAACATCCTTTTCTTTGGGTATCTCGAATGCCAGTTCGAGGGTGTGCTTTTAGGTCTTGATCGAGAGTGCTTCCTTTCGTGCCTTGGTTAGCCGGAACTATAAATGCCGGGACTATGGGGAAGGCTCCCTCGGGCGAGATGGCTAAGCGTGTACGACGAATTCTGTCTATCTGAAGATCTGAGAAAGGCGCTGATTACAGCTCTGTCCTTGGATGGACCATAGGCCTGATGCTAGGAGAGTGTAGTTCGAGCATTCTATTGTGTGTTCGATCCGTGATACGCAAAGCAATCCCCTGTTTACTAATGATCTAATGACAGTTGATTGAGACTTGCCATTGTCGTCTTTCGAAAGCGAACTCTTATCTGGTTTCACTCGGGTTCTCCTGTCGACGAGAAGTGCTCGGTTCGGATAACTTCTGTTTCCGTACCGGGATCAGCAGGAGGGGAATTTGAGGTTCTTGGTCCTCTGCGAAATCAGTCCGCCAGCTTGTTCTTTTCTTTCCAGTACGAATAGGAAGATTTTTTAGCCCAGACCTAACACTCTCTTTTGGTTGCTTACTTCATTGAAATAGAAAGCACATCTCTAACTCCTGGCTAACCCCAATCATTCAAAAACAACTTATCGGGTTGGGCAACCAACACGTGAAATCGATGCCGGGCCACACTTCCTTCAATTAATTGTTTAGGTTTACCTTGGCAGAGCATTCGATCCAGGTGTGGGAATCATTCCCACATCATGTATTTCCCCTAGCCTGTTGGGAATGTAGGTGTCCGAGAATGAAAGCTCGGCAACGGAGCAGACCGGAAGAAGTATGTACCTCATGAAGCAAGCACTACCCAGAGCTAGTAGTATGCCCACATTTGCAGGATGAATCCCTTCACTGCCAGCTTCTCTATCGCACTGGACCTAGAAAGAGTCCAAACTGGAAGCATAGATCCTTGAGAAATAGAGCAGCTATGAGTGCTGTCCACTACCTCTAATGTTCCAAAACAGATAATCCCTCACTCGCAACAGAGACCTCACTACCGTGCTAACACCATTCATTTCCTTCTTTACTACAAAGTAAGCATCAGCAGCTGGATAGAAAGCTAAAGCATTTATTTATAGCTGACAGTTAGCGGAAGCTAGATTTCTTACATCCGGGGATATCTAAATATTGAACCTGTGATATTAAAGAATGGCAAGTCAGCGGTGAAGTGTTGACTTCAGAAACTTGAATCTTCCCAGTCCAAAGAACGAGTATCCAATGCCGATAGCTGACCTACTGGTAAATTCGCCTGCTTGTAACTGTGTATTGAGCCTCTTGGATACCCACTCAGGGTATAACCAGGTGCCAATCGCCGAAGAAGATATTAACAAGACCGCATTTAGATGCCCTGGTCCAGAGTTGGTGCCTATGAGTGGAGAGTAATGCGGTCTCAAGAATGCAGGAGCCACATACCGGAGGACTATGAATAGCATATTCCAGGGTATGGTACGCCGAGAATTGGTGGTGTACATTGATGATATTGTTATTATCCCTCAGCCCGAGGAACAACATCTCCTGAATCTGAGGAAAGCGTTCGCAGTATAAGTTTCAAATGAATCCTTTGAAATGCGCCTTTGGTGTCTCGGCTGGTAACTTTCTCGTATTCTTAGTCCGTCAGAAGGGGATCGAGAAAATTAAATATAAACTAATGGTTTGCAAAATCAATGTCTTACTGGATTTCGTCTATCCTTAGCTTACTGCCCTAAGATTTATATGCTTGGATTATTCGTAATCTACCTCGTGGTTACGTTTTTTTATCTTAGAAGGAGTTGCAATCTACAAGGCCTATAACGCCGTATCAGATCTTTCCATTGCCCTATGGTCACTTGCTTAAAAACGGAAAAGAGACTGAACTTCACTTAGGCTTTCTCGCAAGCTTATTAGAGCATTGAATTGAGCTCTACTAAGAGTAAGATGGCTTTTATTCTACTAAATCCAAAGAATGCTGGCTAGGGTGACGCTCGTGCTTCTTTCGAGTAAGGCAAACTTAGTAAGGGGGTCGTGTTATTAAGTATATTTCTTAGCTACAAGCCTGGCCTTTCACTTTTCTTAGTTCCCCTTTTTCCAACCTTTTCCATTCCATATCTCACCACTCTTCTTTCCCGGATAGGTGCAGAAGCACACACATGGGGAGTGGATTCAATTAGTATTGCGCTCGCAAAAGGAATAGGAATAAGCCTCGTGATCTAGGCATCTTTCATCCCGAGGTAGTTCCCTACCAAACCCCCCCAATCAGGATGTTACTCGAACGGAGTCCTAGGGATAAACTCTAATACCCTCGCTCGTATTTGAAAGCTGTAAACCTCGTTTAAGGGCTACCTTTATAGTTGACACTCTAGCCGTCTAGTTTTTGTAAAGCCTACGTGGCACTTCCGGATATGAATGATAGGTTTTTTCCCCTCACTAGGATAGGAAGCAAGGGTTGAAGGAATAGCACTTGGGAGCGAAGCAGAGGCAAAGGACTACGAACTCGTACCATCCGTGATAGAAGAAAGAAGGATCAGATCGTAAGCGAACAGTGGCAAGAGCGTAAGCGAGTTCAGTCATCCATTCAGCTTTTAAATCGGAGACAAGGAAAACTTCATAGAAGCGCCGCGGATCAATATAGAGATGCGAACCAATATCCTTTTCCTGGTGGGCTCTGAAGTACTCGTCTTTTGCACAAGGCCTCGTGTCAAAAAACTTCCAACCGCGTCCT